CAAAAATATTCTGATAAAGACGTTCCTCCGAAATATCATCATGACTCTCGAAATCATGTGCGGTAGCAATACCAAACCAAATACGACGTGTAGTGGGGTCCTGAGCTAAGCCTTGGCTAAACCTTGGAAATCTTAATGCCATAATGCTTTTCAAATCCTCCTAGCCATTATCCGATTGCAATAATTCTTGCTAAGAAGAATGCCCATGTTGTGGCAATTCCACCCAGAAGGTAATGGGTTACTCCTACAGCACGTCCTTGTATAATACTCAAGGCTCTAGGCTGAGTAGCAGGAGCAACTTTTAATTTATTATGAGCCCAAACGATGGATTCAATAAGTTCTTGCCAATAACCACGACCGCTAAATAAAAACATTAAACTAAAAGCCCATACAAAATGCGCACCTAGGAAAAAAAGTCCATATGCCGATAATGACGAACCATAAGACTGAATTACCTGTGATGCCTGTGCCCATAAGAAATCTCGCAACCACCCATTAATAGTAATAGAACTCTGTGCAAAGTTGCCTCCACTAATATGAGTTACTACTCCTTGATCACTTATACTACCCCAAACATCGGATTGCATTTTCCAACTAAAATGAAATATTACTACCGAAATGGAATTGTACATCCAAAATAACCCTAAGAAGACATGATCCCAAGCGGATACTTGGCATGTGCCTCCTCTTCCTGGTCCATCACAAGGGAAGCGAAAACCAAGATTTGCTTTGTCCGGTATTAAACGAGAGCTACGAGCAAATAAAACTCCTTTCAGGAGTATCAATACGGTAACATGAATTGTAAATGCATGGATGTGATGTACCAAAAAATCGGCAGTTCCTAATGGAATAGGTAATAAAGCAACCTTTCCTCCTACTGCTACTAAATCAGCACCTCCCCAAGTCAAACTGGTACTTGCTGTTGCTCCAGGAGCCGTTGCACCAGGTGCTAACGCATGGGTATTTTGTATCCATTGAGCAAAAACCGGTTGTAATTGTATAGCGGTATCCGAAAACATATCTTGAGGACGACCTAAAGCACTCATCGTATCATTATGAATATACAAACCAAAACTATGAAAGCCTAAAAATATACATACCCAATTTAGATGTGAGATCATTGCATCACGATGTCTAAGGACACGATCTAATAGATCATTGTATCGAGTAGTTGGATCATAGTCTCTTACCATAAAAATAGCTGCATGGGCAGCAGCACCAACTATGAGAAATCCACCAATCCACATATGATGGGTGAACAATGACAATTGTGTACCATAGTCAGTAGCTAGATATGGATAAGGAGGCATAGCATACATATGATGAGCTACAACAATGCTTAAGGAACCAAAAAGAGCTAGATTAAGAGATAATTGAGCATGCCATGACGTTGTTAGGATTTCATATAGTCCTTTATGTCCCTGACCTGTAAATGGACCTTTATGAGCCTCTAAAATATCTTTGATATTATGTCCAATGCCCCAATTAGTTCTATACATGTGACCCGCTACTAAGAAGAGAACAGCAATAGCTACATGATGGTGTACAGTATCCGTTAACCACAGACCTCCAGTTACTGGATCTAATCCTCCATGAAAAGTCATAAAATCCGAATATTTTGACCAATTTAAGGTAAAAAATGGAGTTGCTCCCTCAGCAAAGCTAGGATAAAGTTGAGCCAAAAGATCCCGATTCAAGATAAATTCATGAGGAAGTGGGATCTCTTTCGGATCTACTCCAGCATTAAGAAATTGATTAATTGGTAAAGATACGTGAATTTGATGCCCTGCCCAAGCAAGAGATCCAAGGCCTAGTAGTCCTCCCAAATGATGGTTCAACATAGATTCGACATCTTGGAACCAAGCCAATTTTGGCGCGGCTTTGTGATAATGGAACCAACCAGCAAAAAGCATTAAGGCAGCAAAGACCAATCCACCAATTGCAGTACAATACAGCTGTAATTCACTAGTTATTCCAGATGACCTCCACATCTGAAAAAAACCAGAGGTTGTTTGGATTCCTCGGAACCCTCCACCTACATCACCATTTAAGATTTCTTGTCCCACAATTGGCCAAACCACTTGAACGCTAGGTCCAATGTGAGTAGGATCACTTAACCAGGCTTCGTAATTAGAAAAACGAGCACCGTGGAAATACATACCGCTTAACCAAATAAAAATAACAGAGAGTTGACCAAAATGAGCACTAAAAATTTTTCTAGAAATTTCCTCCAAATCATTGGTATGGCTATCAAAATCGTGAGCATCAGCATGTAGGTTCCAGATCCAAGTCGTAGTATCAGGTCCTTTAGCTAGTGTTCTTGAGAAATGACCGGGTCTCGCCCACTCCTCGAAAGAAGTTTTGATTGGATCCCTATCGACTAAAATTTTTACTTCTGGTTCCGGCGAACGAATAATCATTGAACCCTCCTCTTTCCGGACAACACATACAAAGAGACTCGCCACTAATCTAGTAAAAAGTGAACCTATGGTAAATGTTGATAATTTTTTTCTTTACCTTCTACTTCTATTACCATTTATCGAGTTTTTTAGTTATTCACTAGAGCAATTATAATCTGGAGGTAAATCCAGGGCAAGTGTTCGAATCTATTATGACATAGCCAAAAGGTGCTCAACGGACCCTTATGATCTTTCAATTGTGCGAAAAACCATTTTTTCTGTAAACTAATTGATTCTTCGTTTAATATAACGTTCTAAAATCGCACTTTTTTTGAACAGCCTAATAGCATTTTTTTGTCTTGCCAATTGGTTGAGAGAGCTAGGTTTATTACTCTAATATTATTAAGAGACTACTCTATTTTATACTATGAATTGATCCTGTTGAAAAGGGTTCAATAAGAAAAAAAAAAGCTATAAAAAAGAATAGATAGACTAAAATAGAGAATATATATATATATATCTAGTCTCGAGATTTTCGATGTCTTCAACTGTTTGGATAGACTTTGCTTCTATCAACTTCTCCCATAAAAAAAGAAAGGATCGAATAAAATCCATCCATCTGTTTAAGCGGTTTTGGACAGAACAGAAAAAGAATCACTTAAACAATCAATAACGTGCGACAAAAAAAACTGAAACTATAAAATTAAGAACGAAACGAGATTTGTTTATTCAAACCGCTTTGTGATCTTCAACCAATTTTGGGCTTCAATATAATTGTCCGGAGTAAGCGCTATAGCTTGTTTCCAATATTCAGCGGCTTGATCGAACCAAGCCTCCGCAATTTCAGAATCCCCCTGCCGAATGGCTTGTTCTCCTCGATAATGACAGATGACAGCCATATTATTAAAAGCTTGTGGTAAGAAAGGATTTCGTTCTAGTGCTCGAAAATAATATTCCAATGCTTTTGTATGTTCTCCATTACTTGTGTGAATAAGTCCGATATTATACAGGATATAACTTCGATCATAGGGATCAATTTCTAGTCGCATAGCTTCATAATAATTTTGTAAAGCTTCTGCATAATTTCCTTCGGATTGAGCCGACATCCGTTACGGTCGTTATTCGAGTCAAAGAATCTCCGTTTCAGAACCGTACATGAGATTTTCATTTCATACGGCTCCTCCCTTATGGTCATAAGTAAGAATAATTTATAGACTATAAAAAAAATGCAATATTCTCATTATGACTTGAACAGGGCTAGTGTTTTTACACAAAAGAAATGTCTAGCCAACCTTCCTGCAAAAGTTTTTTTTTTTACTTTTTTTACCTTAATCAAGCTTATTTTTTTTATATAAAACAAGGAATCTTAACTCTAACAATTTCTTTGTCCTCAACGTTTTTTTATTACTCAGAATTTAGTAACCTCAACAGTCTTCGATGGTTTTTGGGGTATCCAAAGTCCGAATGAGATGGATATTTGATGGCCTAACCATTTTTTATAGTCCCAATGTGAATATGAAAAGGGAGAATTTTTAACAAAGTTTTTGGCTTGTTGATTCCTAGGCGTGGTACTTCTTCTTCTGTGCGGCCTATTGGTCCTAGTGTAATAAGGGTATCCTACAATACAAATCCCCTGAACCATAGGTTTAACCTTTCGCTCAATGCTGGAATTCAAAATTAAAGCATTTGAGGCTGCATTAGTCGTGGATACACGATAAAAGGAATTGTTTATTTTATAAAATAAACGTCACCTTTAAGAAACGTAGAGTTATGTCACATTTTTCACAAAAGCAAAATGTGGATTTATCATTCAATAGTTAAATGGAAATAAACAAATCAAATCACACCATCTCTGTAATAGGTAAATGCCTCTTTTTCGCCGGAAGTTGTCGGAATTAATCGTAATAAAATATTGGCTACAATTGAAAAAGTCTTATCAATAAAATTTCCACTTATTCGGGATCTAGGCATAGATATCAATCCAATCTTTCACTTTACTTAGAATTCATTTTGATGAGCCAAAAATCCCACAAAAATGTAATTGTATACTACGAAATAACATAAAACCAGATAAAAAAAGAGAAAAAATTATATTTTTTTTGGTATTCTTTATTCGTTTTAAAATTAAAGTTAACAAATTCAAAAATTCAAAAACTCAAATTTACCCCCATAGCTAAATTTGAGTTTGTTAGTTATCCAATACAATTATCAGCATTCAATATAGGATACGAAATATCAGCAATTAATTAGTAGGAAGATTTCATCATTTACTTGTTTTGTATTACATAATCATTATTGCGGAGCGATGGCCGAGCGGTTCAAGGCGTAGCATTGGAACTGCTATGTAGACTTTTGTTTACCGAGGGTTCGAATCCCTCTCTCTCCGTAGTATCATCGAAGTTTTTCATTTTATAACCTTCCTTAGTACCCAATAGGAAAGGAAAAAAAGGGATCTTTTTTTTAAACTATAAAGAGGTGATCCTTCCTTTTTGCTTATTGGAATCCCGATCGTTTTGGTTCTTCATAGTCTATTTTCTTAATATTAGCTTTCGAGTTAGACTATGGATGATGGTTAAAAAAAACTAGCCGGTCTCTAAACTAGAGTAATGCCAAGTAAAAAAAGGTATAAAAAGATAGAGATCGTTCTAGAATAGAGTATCGGAAGAGAAACCAATTATTATCTTTCGTTGGCCTTTTTACTTAAGGTTTAGTAGATAGAAAAGAAAGGTAATGGAAAGTCAAATTTTACCAAACCATCCTTATTTTCGTTCTAATTAAGTCTGACGAGAATAATACTCGACAACTAATAATTCATTTATTTTCAAGCCAACCCATGCTGGATCTATTATTTGATTGACCAATCCCTTAGATTCCAAGGGCTGACGAATCAAATGTTTTGGCAATTCCTTATCTGAAAAAGAATCAAGAGAAGTTTGAACCATCGTTCTTGATTTTTCATCATCCATCACCCCAATAATATCCCTCGGTTTACAGCGATAACTCGGTATATTTACGATATGCCCGTTAACTAAAATATGTCTATGGTTAACTAATTGACGAGCTCGAGGAATCGTTGTTGCCATACCCAATCTAAAAATAATGTTATCTAACCGCATTTCAAGTAATTGTAGTAAAACTTGACCTGTCTGTCCTTTGGCTTTTGCGGCGATACGAATATATTTAAGTAATTGGCGTTCTGTAAGACCATAATGCAAACGCAATTTTTGCTTTTCTTCCAAACGAATACGATATTCAGATTTTTTAATGGAGCGCGGTTGGTTTTTAAGATTATTCCCGCCTCTAGACCTTTTACTAGTTAATCCAGGTAAAGACCCAAGACGACATATTTTTTTGAAAAGAGGCCCTCGGTAACGTGACATAAAGACTCCTTATTGATTGTATTAAAAGTTAAGAAAATTTAAACTGAACTAAAATGACGAATAGGATATATGGATTCAAATTGACCGAAATAGCCGTATTCTCCTAATAATATAATATATTACTTTTTTAAATAAAAAGAGAAAGTCGACCGAACATAGCAAGATAGGGAGTGGAGTTCTATTTGAACTGTAGTATCAATACACTAAGAATGTTTCGATACACAGTAATTCTTGTCGTTTTTTTCTCTAGATAAAAACGATTTTCTTCAAAATTGGCCATACTCTCGAATTTAAAATAGAGATTAATAATAATTCATCGTTGCACCACCCGAAATAACTGGTTTTAAGACTCTTTTTTTGAATACGAATAATGAATAACCTTCAACAACGCAAGAACGCAAGAAAAGCCAGCTATCGGAGTCGAACCGATGACCATCGCATTACAAATGCGATGCTCTAACCTCTGAGCTAAGCGGGCTTACTTAATACAAATTGTACATACATAAAACATAGAATAAACTATTCGTATAATAACAAATAAATTCATTGCTTTAGGTATTCATAAAAAATACGAAAAAAAAAAATAGATCCTTCGAGTATTCCCATTTTCAAAAAGAAATTAAAACAAAAAACCAAGATAATATAAAATAGAGAAAAAAAATGGATATACTTCCAATCCGTGTCAATTCTATTGAATTGTGGATAGCGAAATGATAGAATCTTTTCAAATAATAATCGAGAACTTCCAAAAAAAAGATATCTAGAAAATCATATCGAAAAAGCGAAACTATTCTAAGTTTCAATGTAAGTTTGAAGCCGCCTTCTATATCTATATAATATCGAAGTAGCTCTAGTTTCTAATAATGAGATAATACTTAAATTTACAAAGTTGAAAGTTAGAAGGAAAAAAAAAAAAGATCTAATTACAATACGAAATTAGCCTAACATTAAAAAAAAAACAATTCAATCTAAAAAAAGGGGAAGGGGATATGGCGAAATCGGTAGACGCTACGGACTTAATTGGATTGAGCCTTGGTAGGGAAACTTATTAAGTGATAACTTTCAAATTCAGAGAAACCCGGGAATCAAAAATGGGCAATCCTGAGCCAAATCCAGTAAAAAACAATAAAACCAACGAAAACAAAAATTGATATCTTAGAAAGGATAGGTGCAGAGACTCAACGGAAGCTATTCTAACACATCAAGTGGATTCTGCTTAGTTTATTCAATTGCATTTTGTATGAAATAAAAAGAATACTATAGTCTATAGGAACAAATCCATAGTAGTCTATAGGAACAAATACATAGTAAATATTGAATAGATGAACAGATTCTAGTCTAAAAAAAAATGAATACAATAATTGGACGAGAATAAAGATAGAGTCCAATTCTACATGTCACTATTGATACCAAGTAAATTGATAGGAAGAAGAAAATCCGTCGATTTAAAAAATCATGAGGGTTCAAGTCCCTCTATCCCCACCCCCTTAGACTTTCAATATTCTCTATTTAGTAGTTACTGGTTTCAATAATATTGTAGGTTTCATTCTTGTTTTTTTTTTAATTGACAGAAAATCCTAAAATCTCCTAAAATAAGGAAGATGACATCTTCCAATTGGTCGGGATAGCTCAGCCGGTAGAGCAGAGGACTGAAAATCCTTGTGTCACCAGTTCAAATCTGGTTCCTGACAAATAAAAAAAAAATTGTTTCAAACTCTTTCAAACTCAAAGTAGCTTTTTTTTTTTCACCTTTTCCTTTATGGTTAAAATAAGGTTTAGCAGAGTTGTAGGCTACAACATTTAGTTCGAATCATTTGTTTTAATGAGCATCTTGTATTTCAAAAAAATTGGGTGCAATATAATCTTTACGTAAGGGCCACCCTATCCAACTTTCCGGCATTAAGATACGCTTCAAGCGTGGATGATTATGATAAGATATGCCGAACATATCATACGACTCTCTTTCTTGAAAATCTACACTTTTCCAAACCCGAAAAACAGACGAAATTTTAGGGTTTGACCGTGGTACAAATACCTTTATACAGACCTCTTCAGGTTGATCGATCCCATCTTCTATTCGTGTCAGATGATATACACTCGTTAACAATCCGCCGGGGGATACATCATAGGCACATTGGGAACGTAAATAATTGTAACCATATACATATAAAATAACAGCAATGGAATGCCAATCCTCAGGTTTTACCTGTAAAGTCTCTATTCCTTGGTAATCAAAACCCAAAGATCTATGAACTAAACCGTGGGTGACTAGCCAAGTAGACAAACGATCCTTCATCCTTTTTCCCTCTCTTCGATAATTCTTTGTTTAACTTAACGATTTTTTAATAGAATCAACCTAAGGTTGATTAATTTTCTTTTTTTTGTTCAGACGAAAAAGAATCTTTTCGTGAGTTTATTAATTCATAAGATGAACCCGCTTTTTGATAGTTAAAAAATGTTTCAGGGATTACTTTTGGAATAGATGAAGGTTAATCAAGTAATTCGTGAGCAAAATTTTCTGTCTTATTAGTCCAATCAATATTCAATTTGTGAGTTGTAATAAAACACCGTTTCTTTTGGTGGAACCTAATTCGATCTTCCGAAATTTCGCGAGAGATTTTTTTACGAAGTTTTGTTATAGCATCTATAACCGCCTCTGGTTTTGGTGGACAACCAGGTAAATAAACATCTACAGGAATTAACTTATCAACTCCTCGAACCGTACTATAAGAATCGGTACTGAACATACCTCCTGTAATTGTACAAGCCCCCATAGCAATAACATATTTTGGTTCCGGCATTTGTTCATATAATCTTACTAAAGAAGGAGCCATTTTCATGGTGACTGTCCCGGCTGTTAAAATCAAGTCAGACTGCCGAGGACTCGACCTCGGTACTAGTCCATAACGATCAAAGTCAAATCGGGAGCCGATTAATGCAGCAAATTCAATAAAGCAACAACTCGTACCATAGAGAAGCGGCCATAAACTGGAAAGTCTTGACCAATTTGATAGATCATTTGATGTAGTTGAAATAACCGAAGTTTGGGTTGTCCGAGTAAGTAAGGGAAATTCCATGGAATTCATAAATATCTCACTATTTAGTATTTTTGCAATATTATTATTGGAATATTCAAGGTCTACGACCATTCTAATGCTCCTTTTCGCCACACATAAACTAACCCAATAATTAGAATCAAAACAAAAATTAAAGCTTCGATGAATACGGATACTCCTAATATATCGAAACTCATTGCCCACGGATAAAGAAAAACTGTTTCAACATCAAAAATAACAAAAACAAGAGCAAACATATAATAACGTATTCGAAATTGTAACCAAGCATCGCCTAGGGGTTCTATACCCGATTCATAACTAGAAAGTTTTTCTGGTCCTTTTTGAAGCGGTGATAAAATTCCGGAAATGAGAAATGCTAAAATAGGAATAATACTTGATATTATTAGAAATACCCAAAAAATATCATATTCATAAATTAAAAACATAGGTATCCTTCCATGACTGTAAAAAGATTGTAAAAAATCTATACGAATCTTCGCTTTGATTTAGAATTAATTGTCAATTCATTTATACTAATTAGATTGGATTTGAATCAAAAAAGAGAGTCTTTTTTTCTTGAACTCAATTCCATATCTTTTTTTCTTAAACTCCATATTCTTAGTTGTTTTATATGTCCTGATTCAAAATTTCAAGATTGGAATCAGACAAAATTTCATTCCTTTTATCGAACTTTCTGGTTGATCTATATTGGATATCCTAGTTCTATATCTGGTATGTTCAAGATATTCAAATTGTTTATTTTTACTTTTTATTTTTACGTAATCACTAAAAATAAAGTCCCCTTTTTTTTTTAGTATCGGTATTCAAAAAAAGTCTAAAATGCTTTGAACTAGTTTAACTAGAATAGAGAACAAAAAATAACTAGAATAGAGAAAAAAAACATCAATAGGATAGAAAAAATAAAAGACTATATATAGAAAAAAGTATATAGTGAAAGAAAGAAGTAGGACTTTTTTTTTGACTTATATATCGAAAATGAGAACGATTCAGTTAGAAGTCTTATTCTTAGAAAAGGATCAATAAAAATCGGTTTTGGTTACCTAAAGCAAAAATCGACTAACCCACTAGGTCTATTTAAATGACTATCTACTTTACTTTTTGTTTAATTTTGAGATTAGATTCGCCTCTATTTTTTTTTTTGTAATAAAGTAAGTAGAAGGATACTTGAAACAATGATGTGGTTTTAATAAAAAAAAAAAACTCATTTTGGTACACTTATTCAAAATCGTTTTGTTAAACTTATTCCAAACCCGAAAAAAAAAGAAATGACAACAAATCAAGTTTGGGGGTGTATATACATATAGATAGTGTAGGGCTATACGGATTTGAACCGTAGACCTTCTCGGTAAAACAGATTAAACTAATTATTATCAAAATGATTCAAACTGTTTCAAAGACCCAACATGCATTTTTGTTGCATTGGGCTCTTTCATTAACTGATATCAGTCATTAATTAGTTTACTATTTTTCTCTTTTATTTGAATTAGAATGAAAATAAAAAACAAACAAAAGATAATTAAATAGTTCCATGTGCTCGGATTTTGGATTTTTTTGCCAATAGGATCCTGAAGCACTACCAAAGTTTTTCAAAGAAAGATTATCGTGACGTAGGTCTGCTTTTTGTTTAGATCAACCTAAATGCTATATATATAATTCATATGGAATCTCCATCGACCGGTGTTTGCTTCAAGCCAGAAATATCAACTTAATACACCGTCAAGTTCATATTATCGAACGAAAAGAGAATTTTTTTAGGTCTTTATCTTGCTGTAGCATTGAAAAAATTATTTATTCACCTTATCAAGATTGCAAATCAATAATTAGTTTCTATCAAATGAAAAAAGGTCTAAAATGCCTTAATTAGCTTAGTACTTGAAAAAACCTAATCTTTTTTGTGTCAGGCTAGTTTTCTCCTGTTTTTTAAACTTGTGTGGAAGTAAGACATCGACTTTTCAATAAGTCTTTTGATTAAATGATAGACTCCTCTGAAAAACATTGGCGCACGTGTAAACGAGTTGCTCTACCGAACTGAGCTATAGCCCTTGTATTTGTAATATGTATTTTATTACAATGCTAATTTTTTGTCAAGATTTTGTCAAGATTAATGATTATCCCAATCAATATGCGAGTTCTTTAGTTTAGTTTATTGCTATTGCTTCTAAATTGGAATTTTTTTAAAATTGATTTTACGTTATTGATAGAAAACATTTTCATTTATTTGGAGTTGGAATGTTAAAAGACCTACTTAACTCAGTGGTTAGAGTATTGCTTTCATACGGCAAGAGTCATTGGTTCAAATCCAATAGTAGGTATAACTTATTAGATAGTCTTAGTCCTACTATCTAATAAGTTGTTATACCAATTTTTTTTTTGTAAATTGTTGTTTTGCACAATTCCAGCTGAAATCAATTTTAACACATCTGGTTTTTCGTTTTAGTCTATGCTCAAATAGCGTATGATGCCTAACTTTTCGTTGTTTATCCAGAAGTGATTATTTTAGTATTAGTACTAGTGTCAACAACTAGTTACGAAATTACATTGATAGCTTCGACTCGCGCCCTAGCCCGTTTGAGCGCTAGATTTGCCTCAATTATTTGTCGCTTTCCTTCAGCTTGTTTCAAATTTGTTTCTGCTATTGCAAGAGTTTGCTGGGCTTCTTGGGGATCAATTTCACTACCTTTCTCAGCATCCTTAACTAAAACAGTTATTTGATTATTGCCTATTCGCGCACAACCACCCATTAAGGCCATCGTTACCCATTCGGTATTAATACGTATTTTCAAAATACCTATATCAACAGCTGTGGCAATAAGTGCATGGTTAGGTAATACGCCAATTTGACCACTATTGGTCGATAAAATAATTTCTTTTACTTCTGAATCCCAAACAATTCGATTCGGCGTCAATACACAAAGATTTAAGGTCATTTGTTCTCCATTTCTAAGGTTGTAGCTTTCGCGGTAGCTTCATCAATGTTCCCTACTAAATAAAAGGCCTGTTCAGGAAGACTATCTAATTCTCCGGAAAGGATTAATTTAAAACCTCTAATTGTTTCTGCCAGACCTACATATTTTCCCGGAGAACCTGTAAATACTTCGGCTACAAAAAAAGGTTGGGATAAGAAACGCTCAATTTTTCGTGCTCTTGCTACCGTTAATCGATCTTCTTCGGATAATTCATCCAAGCCCAGGATTGCTATAATATCCTGAAGTTCTTTGTAACGTTGTAACGTTTGCTTTACTCTTTGGGCAGTTTCATAATGGTCACTCCCAACGATTTTTGGTTGAAGCATAGTTGACGTTGAATCTAAAGGATCGACTGCTGGATAGATACCTTTAGCAGCTAATCCTCTTGATAGTACAGTAGTAGCATCTAAATGTGCAAATGTTGTGGCAGGAGCTGGGTCGGTCAAATCATCGGCAGGGACATAAACTGCTTGAATAGAAGTTATGGAACCTTCTTTCGTAGAAGTAATTCGTTCTTGTAAAGTACCCATTTCAGTACTAAGGGTAGGTTGATAACCTACAGCGGAGGGCATTCGACCCAATAAGGCTGATACCTCAGATCCTGCTTGGACAAAACGAAAAATATTGTCAATAAAGAGAAGGACGTTTTGTTTATTAACATCTCGGAAATATTCTGCC